ACATTACATAGTCCGTTTTAGGGATTGGCGACTTACCCATTCAATGACTTTGGCACCGGACGTTCCCAAAATGGATACTGTACTTTCGGGTCGGGTGAATTCAATAATAGACGCCTGTTGGCATTCCAACCTTCCTTCTCCCTTCAGGGCCTATCCGAAAAGAAAGAGAATTCAATACTTCTTGGTTGTGAATATCTGAATAGGACAAACTGCCCTGTGGATCTCTTTGCTTCGGAACAAAATAATTAGAATTAGGCTAGGTCAACTGGAATGTGTATTATCGATATAGGGGATCTTTCAATTGAGAAGATCCATCGACCTGAGGCAAAGAGAAAGAAAGGTCTATCTATTTTTTTAGTTATTCAATTAAACCAATGATTCGTTATTGGAACAGATAGCAACAACCATCTCATCTGGGAAAAGCCATCTTTTTCTCAACAATGTCTTTGTCATTTGATCCAATAGCGTTTCGTTAGATAGGAACAGATTTGATAAATATTGATAACTTTCAAATAGAGTATTAGAACGGAAAAATCCATTAGATAATGAACTATTGGTTCTAAGCCATCTCTGGCAATGAATCAACAATTCAAAATGCTTTTCTTGCGTATTCTTGATAAACCAGTGTTTATATATAGATGTAGGAAGATCTGTTTGGGAAGTAAGAAGTCCCCTTAACATCTCTTCATCTGCAAAGAATTGTTGATGTGAAAACACAGAGACAAAAGGCTGATCTTTGAATAGGAAAAAGAGTGGATCCGCAGGGTCCCAAATGAATTGGCTTATTCGAAAAAAACCCTGTTCTTTGGAAGATCTATCTCGTGTCTGGTACTGCATGGTTCCACCCTGCAAGAACTCTGAATCATTCTCTTGAAGCTCATCCTCTTCATCATAAATGATCCGCTTGCCCCAAAATGACCTGGCCCAATAGGGAAATCCCAATTCATTGGGCCTTTCAATACAATCAAATAGAAAGCCCCAAGGGCGCCATATTCTAGGAGCCCAAACTATGTGATTGAAAAAATCCTCCTCTATCTGTTGCGGGTCAAGGACTCCCCCCCCTTCTTCAAACTCCGATTCATATTTTTCATAGAGAAATCTCTGATCAACGATAGAATAAGATCCATTTTGAATCATATTGAAGGGATTCCTTGGTTCGGACCGAAGAAGCAATGTCACTCGATCATTATCAAACTGACCACAATCTTTTTCTGTCCGCGAGGATCCCACCAGAGCGCCTTCTACTTCTAATAGGCCATGAACTAGATCAGAATTATTCTCAACGAGTCCATAAGAAGTGATCCCATTTTTTTCATCAGGTACGGGTAGAGACCAAAGGTCTTGAGCGATCAATCCGGCAGAACAACTCAAAAGATAAAGAAGTATCGTTAATTTCTTCATACTCGTTCCAAGTTCGAAGTACCATTTGTACAAATAAGAATCCCCTCCGTTACATGATTTCTTCTTCATATAGATAGATATAGGATCTATGGGGCAATTACTTAGAAGTACGTTTTGTGAAACAGCCCTTCCTATCTGGTAGAAAAGGATCCCATGATCCTGAACCGATCTTACCTGAGATCGCAAATCCCAAGTTTGTCTATGAAGAACAGATCTAATTATATTAGTGTCTATAATGGATTTTTTTTGTATAATACTAATCGATAGGGCTTCATTGGTAAGTGCTACAAGATCTCGTACATTGGAACCCATCGTTGTGGACCCGAATCCATTAGTATGAAACATTTTCTTTTCCAAGTGAAATCCCCTAGTATATGAAAGAGTGAAAAAGTGTTTTCGTTGTTGTGGAATAAGAAGTCTTCGTATCTTAATGCATGTATTTAATTTATTCGGAGCTATTAGAGATGGATCTACTTTTTGGGGAATATGACTCGAAGCAATAACAAGAAGATTTCTAGTGGAACATCTTTCATAATCCCTGGAGAGATAGTTCACTAAAAGACCGAGGGACAAGTAATTCGACTCATTCACATCCAGATCATGAATGTTTGGAATCCATATTATGCAAGGAGACATTGCTTTTGCTAATTCGAATTGAAAGGTGATATAAAATCGGTCTATTTCCGGCATCATATCCATAGTTAGCGTATTCATCATAGTTAGAAGCTCCAGCTCCATATCAAGGTCACGGTCACTATCGTCACTATCATCAATATCGTCACTATCGTCACTATCATCAATAAGAAAACCCTTAGGCTTGTTATCCAGGAACTTGTTCAGAAATACTGTAATGAAAGGAACATAGGAGTTTGTCGCTAGGTATTTGACCAAATAGGATCGTCCAGTTCCTATAGAACCTATCACTAAAATACCCCTAGGGGGGGGTAGGGCTAAGCGGAGCGAAAAGGGTTTTCCATGAGATGGGAAATGAAAACTATTAGCCCCCCAAAGGGTTTGTGAATAAGTAATTGTCTGATAATTAGCAAGGAATATCTGTCTTTCTGCTAAACAGGATGTATTGAACTCATAAATCATTAGA